AGGGAAACAGTTTTTTTGTGCAACCTAGTGTATTCATATTTCAATTAGAAGTTCCTAGATGGAGCTACTTTAACTTTATGTCTTACATAGAAGATGAAGATATTACTATGTACTCTATTTCAAATCACGTGAACAGCCATTAGCATTACTAGGGTACATACCGATATTTATATTTAGTCATTTGAGAGTCTCTTTTATTAGTTTTTTTAGTTTCAATAGCAAAAAAATCGAGTTCTCTACTGTATCCACTTATCATTTATCCCTACGAAATACCAAACGAAATAGAACGATCTTAGAAGGGATATAATGAAATTCGTTGATTGTTTGTTCCTAGAGAAATGATCTGTTTTATTTGACTTGACTGATGGGGACAACAAAAAATGAATTAGAAAATTAATTAACTAATAATAAAAATAACTATAACTAATAATAAAAATAATAATAAAATAATAAACAGAATAATAAACAGAGTGCTCTTATTCAAAACGCCCTGTGATCTTCAACCAATTTTGCGCTTCAATATAATTACCAGGGGTAAGGGCTATAGCTTGTTTCCAATACTCAGCGGCTTGATCAAACCAAGCCTCCGCAATTTCCGAATCTCCCTGTCGAATGGCCTGTTCTCCGCGGTCGGAATAGGTGAGTAAATTCCCTTCCCTTAGAACCGTACTTGAGAGTTTCCTGCCTCATACGGCTCAGCAGTTAATTCTTTTCGTGCCCCATTTTTTTTTTATTAGATCTATTCTATTTTTTTTTTTTTCTCGAGTTAACAAAAAAAAAGAGGATAATTACATGAGTTTCAAACTGGAATTTGGATTAATAAAAAAAGGAATCCGCTTTATAGTTTTATCTTTTCTCCTACCTTCAGAAGAATAAAGCATCGGCATTTACACTCTCATTATAATTTTCTGAAAGGTAACTATCTCGGTTTCCTATATCATATACTTTCATATATGATATATAAATTTCTATAGAATCCGTGAAAAAGACTTTTCTTCATAAAAAAGAAAAGACTTACTATCTTTGGGATCTGATACTACACCGCTGCTCAAAACTTTAGGGGATCAACTCTATTACATAAGTGGATTCCTAACTTTTCTATCATGATATAAGTAAGCAGTTCTTCTTGTATTGGTCCAAAACCTCGCTAATTGATCTTTACGGTGCTTTCTCTATCAATTAGATCTTTTATCCATAGAAAAAAAGTATCTAGGCATATCTATTTCTTCATATTTCAACTTCTATGAAGTTTCTTTCTTTTTCTTTGCTACAGCTGATAAAAATCGTTGTTTTGGACGATATATATGTAGAAATCCTTTTTTTTTCTAGTATTTATTAGCGGATTTGCTCTTTCTTTTCTTTTTTCTTTCTATAGTGGAGATAGTCGCACGTAATGACAGATCACGGCCATATTATTAAAAGCTTGTGGTAAGAACGGGTTTCGTTCTAGTGCCCGAAAATAATATTCCAAAGCTTTCGTATGTTCTCCGTTACTTGTGTGGATAAGTCCTATGTTATAAAGTATATAACTTCGATCATAGGGATCAATTTCCAGTCGCATAGCTTCATAATAATTCTGTAAAGCTTCCGCATAATTTCCTTCGGATTGAGCCGACATCCGTTACGGTCGTCATTCGGTTCAAAGAATCTCCGTTCCAGAACCGTACGTGAGATTCTCATCTCATACGGCTCCTCCTCTCCTTTATGTGCATAATGATAAAAATACATAGAATAAAAAAAGATTGCAGTATTCTCATTATGAACTGAGCAGGGCTAGTGTTTTTACAATAAATCTCTAGCCAACCTTTCTGTAAAAGATCTTTTCTTAACATCAAGTATGTTGGTACTGGATAAAAAAAATGGTAACTCCAACAATTGCTTTGTCCTCAACGCCGCTTAATTTCCTGGAATTAGCCACTTCAACAGTCTTCGATGGTTATACGGGTATCCAAAATACGAACGAGATGGATGTTTGTTGTCCCAACCATTCTTCTTAGTCCCGATCCCTATAAGGAAGGGGGGATATCTTTTTTAACAAAGTTTTCGTGTTGTTGATTCCTAAACGTAGTGCTTCTTCCCCCATGCCGCCCATTGGTACTAGTGGAGTAGAGTTGACCTAACCCATAAGTATAGGTATAACCTTTCGCTTAATACTATAAATCCAAAATTGAAGCATATGAGGCTGCATTAATCGGGGATACACGACAGAAGGAATTAATTCTTTTATTTCCACAAACTTCACCTTCAGCAAGCGTAGGTTTTTTTCCATTTTTTCTTTCTATCCGAAGAGTGTGTCTTTCTCCTAACACTGAGAGCAAAAAAAAAGAAAAAAGAATCAAATCGCACCATCTCTGTAATAGGCGAATGCCTCCTTTTCTCCTGAAGTTGTCGGAATTATTCGTAATAAGATATTGGCTACAATTGAAAAGGTCTTATCAATAAAATTTCCATTTATCCGAGATCTAGTCATAGGTAGCAATCCATTCTAGAATTTAATTAT